AGTTGATTTGTGAAAATATATGTAGAACAAAAAAGGCACCGCGCCTAAACTCAGGTCAAGTTATACTTGTTCAAGTTGACTCTGTAGTAATACGATTAGCTAAGCCTTATTTGGCCACTCCGGGAGCAACTGTTCATGGCCATTATGGCCAAATCCTGCACGCGGGTGATACTTTAATTACATTTATATATGAAAAATCAAGATCTGGTGATATAACCCAAGGTCTTCCAAAAGTAGAACAGGTCTTCGAAGTGCGTTCGATTGATTCAATATCGATGAATCTAGAAGAGAGGGTTGAACGTTGGAACGAACGTATAACAAGAATTCTTGGAATGCCGTGGGCATTCTTGATTGGTGCTGAGCTAACTATAGCTCAAAGTCGTATCTCTTTGGTTAATAAGATCCAAAAGGTTTATCGATCCCAAGGGGTACAGATTCATAATAGGCATATAGAAATTATTGTACGTCAAATAACATCAAAGGTCTTGGTTTCAGAAGATGGAATGTCTAATGTTTTTTCGCCCGGAGAACTAGTTGGATTGTTGCGAGCGCAACGAATGGGGCGCGCATTGGAAGAAGCAGTTTGTTACCGAGCCACTTTATTGGGAATAACTCGAGCAGCTCTCAATACTCAAAGTTTCATATCTGAAGCGAGTTTTCAAGAAACGGCTCGGGTTTTAGCAAAAGCAGCTCTCCGGGGTCGAGTCGATTGGTTAAAAGGACTGAAAGAGAACGTTGTTTTGGGGGGTATGATACCTGTCGGGACCGGATTGAAGGGATTAGTGCCCCCGTCAAAACAACAAAAAAAGAGCCCTTTGGAAACAAAAGAAAACAATCTATTCGAGGGGGAAATGGGGGAAATGGGAGATATTTTCTTTCACCACCGAAAGTTGTTTGATTCTTTTCTTTCCAAAAATTTGGATGATACATCAGAACTTTATGGGATTTAATGATTCCTAAAAGCGGATTCATCTTTTTTTTTTTTTTACTATCGGTATTTGGGACAGTCATTTAGGTTGATAATAAAAAATAAGGAATAGAAAAGACTAATGGCTTATTCATATATCTACGCCAATCTACAATAGACGTGAAGGTTCCATCGGAACAATTCTTTATTTCCGTTCAGCGTTCCCTGCCGCCTTTTTGGAAAAAGCGGGGGGTGTGGGGAGAAATGACGAGAAGATATTGGAACATCAACTTGGAAGAGATGCTGGAAGCAGGGGTTCATTTTGGCCATGGTACTAAGAAATGGAATCCTAAAATGGCCCCTTATATCTCGGCAAAGCGTAAAGGTATTCATATTACAAATCTTACTAGAACTGCTCGTTTTTTATCTGAAGCCTGTGATTTGGTTTTTTATGCAGCAAGTAAGGGAAAACAATTCTTAATTGTTGGGACCAAAAAAAGTAATAAAGCAGCTGATTTAGTAGCATGGGCTGCAACAAGGGCCCGGTGTCATTGTGTTAATAAAAAATGGCTCGGCGGTATGTTAACGAATTGGTCCACTACAGAAACGAGACTTCATAAGTTCAGGGACTTGAGAATGGAACAAAAAATGGGAAGACTCGGCCGTCTTCCTAAAAGAGATGCGGCTATGTTGAAAAGACAACTATTTCGCTTGCAAACCTACCTGGGCGGGATTAAATATATGACAGGGTTACCCGATATTGTGATCATCGTCGATCAGCATGAAGAATATACGGCCCTGCGGGAGTGTATCACTTTAGGAATTCCAACAATTTGTTTAATCGATACAAATTGCGATCCCGATCTTGCAGATCTTTCAATTCCAGCGAATGATGACGCTATATCCTCAATCCGATTCATTCTTAACAAATTAGTAGTTGCGATTTGTGAGGGTCGTTCTAGTTCTAGCTATAGAAGAAATCCTTGATTAATAATAAGATAAAATCAATAAGTTTTCCTTCGAAAATACAATAGATTTATAGAATCGGTTATTTTTTTTTTGAATTTCTAAAAATAGATAAAAAACTGGGAATACTATGGAATTAGTTAGTATTCAAAGTATCCGTTGGTATTCTAAATACCCCATTCCAGTAGATAAAGAGATGGTTGAATCAAAATAATTTTGTTTAAAATTCGATTTTTCAGAGGGCAATATGAATGTGCTATCATGTTCCATCAACACACTAAAAGGTTTATACGAGATATCCGGTGTGGAAGTAGGTCAACATTTCTATTGGAAAATAGGAGGTTTCCAAGTCCACGGACAAGTACTTATTACCTCTTGGGTTGTAATTGCTATCTTATTAGGTTCAGCTACTATAGCTATTCGGAACCCACAAACCATTCCGACTGGGGGTCAGAATTTCTTTGAATATGTTCTTGAGTTCATTCGAGATGTGAGTAAAACTCAAATTGGAGAAGAATACGGTCCTTGGGTTCCTTTTATTGGAACCTTGTTTCTATTTATTTTTGTTTCGAATTGGTCAGGAGCTCTTTTACCTTGGAAAATCATAGAATTACCTCATGGAGAGTTAGCCGCACCTACGAATGATATAAATACTACAGTTGCTTTGGCTTTACTCACGTCAGCGGCCTATTTCTATGCAGGTCTTACCAAAAGGGGATTCAGTTATTTCGGGAAATATATTCAACCAACCCCAATCCTTTTACCCATCAACATCTTAGAAGATTTCACAAAACCCTTATCACTCAGTTTTCGACTTTTCGGGAATATCTTAGCGGATGAATTAGTCGTTGTTGTTCTTGTTTCTTTAGTACCTTTAGTGGTTCCTATCCCTGTCATGTTCCTTGGATTATTTACAAGTGGTATTCAAGCTCTTATTTTTGCAACTTTAGCCGCCGCTTATATAGGCGAATCCATGGAAGGCCATCATTGAAATAGTCTTTTTTTTAGTTTATCACAAAGCACTGTATGTGCAGTTCAAGATGATTGACTTGAGGAATAGAAATAGATCAAATTAAGAACAAAAAAAAATCAAAAATTTAGATATTCAGGAGTTCAAAAGGGGGAAAGAGATCTACCAGATATTTTTCCCCAAACTCTCCTTTCCTCGACGAATATTCACCTTCTAGTCTATTTAGATTGGTCAGCCAACCTTCTTATTCAAATCAAATAAGAATTTTGAATAGAAGATATATGTTTACGCTTTATGCCGTGTGTTAAATTAAATGTAATTAATGTAATTAAATAAAAAACAGGAAAAACGAGTCTACTTTGATTTTACTTTACAGTAGATTTGCACAATTGACCATCTACTTTGATTTTACTTTACAGTAGATTTGCACAATTGACCATAAAGAATATAGTACTAAATAATCAACCAAATTGCATCAACTTAGATCAAGGAAATAATGAGATTTCTACGGAATAATTCGCCCGAATCCTTTTTTCTGTAGTTGGTTAGAATAATGATAAAGAAAATGGAAGGGAGAAAAAAAGTTACAAAAACAAAAAGGGGATTACTCAAAAAATCGATTAAAAAGAATCCAAAAATGAGTAAGAATAAAAAAAATAGATTGATTCTCAAATTCGATCGAAACGAATGGTTTCCATTAGATAAGAAAGACATGTATATGTGATAGTAGATATTGACTAGTTATATAGAAATTAAAGATTGACCCACTACTTGTGGGTTCCGATCGAAGTTTCCTTTCATACTGTTGTAGTTGTGAATTGGCTGAATAAACAGAAAAAAGAAAGAAATTTTTAAAATGGAAATAAGAGTTGGGAACCAAGACAGGCAAGAACGAAAGGTCTATGGGTTTCCCAAAAAGCGGTGGATAGAAACAAAAAAAGAGAAATCGAAGGAGTTTTTACAATTCAATAATAGAATATTATTACTTCAATTCGAAGTTCGTAGTTACTTCGATCAGATGAATTCTATCAATGGAATAATTAAGTCATAATTCATTGATTGATGTATTGATTGTATCATTAACCATTTCTTTTTGTTGGTATGAGGAACTTATCATGAATCCACTGATTTCTGCTGCTTCCGTTATTGCTGCTGGATTGGCCGTAGGGCTTGCTTCTATTGGACCTGGCGTTGGTCAAGGGACTGCTGCAGGTCAAGCTGTAGAGGGTATCGCGAGACAGCCTGAGGCAGAGGGAAAAATACGAGGGACTCTATTGCTTAGTCTAGCTTTTATGGAAGCTTTAACCATTTATGGATTGGTTGTAGCATTAGCACTTTTATTTGCGAACCCTTTTGTTTAATTTTACAAATAAAAAAATACCTATTTTATTGCCCTGGACCTGTCCTTTGCTTTTCAAATTAGATCCGAATTTCACTCATACAATTCCTTATTCGTTGATAAAATAACCTGCGGGAAGGGTTGATTTGCAGATGAGGAATTAGCAGACCTACTCACTTTCATCCTTCCCGTCCCTAGTCCAAAGGAAATTCCTTTTCTCCGGTCTTGCAACAATCAAGGGATAGTTCATAGTTTATAACTATAATATTTAATATTTTATTTTTGGACTCGATTTCAAAGAAAGAAAAGAATAAATAAAAAAGAGGCACAAGGTGATCAAAAAATAACTCTGATCGATTTTTTAGTCTATCTATAAGAGGAGATTCTATGAAAAATGTAACCGATTCTTTCCTTTCTTTGGGCCAATGGCCGTCTGCCGGGAGTTTCGGATTGAATACCGATATTTTAGCAACAAATCCAATAAATCTAGGTGTAGTGATTGGTGTATTGATCTTTTTTGGAAAGGGAGTGTGTGTGAGTTGTTTATTTCAAGAAGAAGCTGGATCCAACCAGCTGTACCTTTTCCATTATAACTAGGAAAGGAGGGTACATGATCTCGCGAATTACTTCTTAAGAATTTTATGTAAGAACCACAGCATTTCGTGATTCATTGGCAAATTTACTTTGATTCTCTAACAACCAAGAAGGGGGCTGTTAAGATGGTTAAAACAAACTGTTTGAAGTCTAGACGCGCGGTAGTATGGTACTCTTTCTACCACTATTAAATGTTAATAGAGAGGCGGTTTTTTTTTTTTAAA